TTCAAAAAAATTATGTTTCACGACTACATAATCCATTTTTATTTTTAATAAATAAAAATGGATTTCTAATAGGACTTTGGATACAAATCGTGAGAATGTATGTTCTTCCTCAAATATGCTATTGAGAGGTAAAGGATTAAACCTTTTTAAGAAATAAAGTTTTTGATCGGAGTATGAAAAAAAACGGAGATACCCCTTCCCTTAACTATTTAAGTTTTTAATAGAACGAATCACACTTTTACCACTAAACTATACCCGCTACATATACATTATTGTATATAAATGGACTATTTGTCGAACAAAGGAGTGAGACGCAATCAAGATAGGATCCAAATTATGGTGTTGACGCATATTTAGTCCTGTTAGCCAGGGACTTATAAAGGGTAAAGGACACAAAGCTTTTCAAATTTTCGAATTTTTTAAATAACATACATAAATTTCAATAAGACTATATGACTATATATATATATCCTTGTTTTGTTGGATTGCTAGTATTTTCGGATTGAAGGGGTCATTGAAACTAGACAAAAAGAGGTATTGGCCTGGCCGGTACTTAACTAAGACCCGGCCCAGGCCGGGGGAATAAATCTTTCGTACAAAATCAAAGAAGTAGAAGTAAGGTATTCTTTCTATTGTATTGTAGATACTTGTTTCGAATCATTATCTAAATGTAATTCCTGATCAAATTCGTTCTTTATTTACTCTGAACTTACTTATTTTATATTAATGAAAAATAGGAAATTCCTAATATAAAATTTTATAATTGCATTAATATAAATAATAATTTATTTTTATAATATAATTGCATTTAATTATAAATAATAATTTATAATATAATATATAATATTAAAATAATTTATATTTATAATTATAATATTAATATAATTTATATTTATAATTATATTATAATATTTATAATTATATTTATAATTATAATATTAATATATATATGTATATATGTAATAGTAATATATATTAATTTTAATTCATAATATTAATATATGAAATTAATATATGAAAATAATATATGAAAATAAAATAAAGAAAATATTGAATTCTCCGTAATTTCTTTAATTTAAATTAAAGAAATTTTATTTTCCATTTGGAGTTTGGAGAGATGGCTGAGTGGACTAAAGCGTCGGATTGCTAATCCGTTGTACGAATTATTCGTACCGAGGGTTCGAATCCCTCTTTCTCCGCTCGCTCTGATTACTCGACCCGCTTGATACTTTCGATTTCGAACTTTCAAAAGGAATTGAAATTCCTTGAATTTATCATAGGTAAATTTATAGTATAGAATAGATAAAATATAAAATAATAAGAAAAGTTTAGATTTAGAAAAAAAAAAATTATTCCTCACGTCCAGGATTACGTCCTGGATCATTAGATAAGAATCCGAAGATGAAGAGAGAAACAAAGAATATCACTACTGTGTAAACAAAGAGTTTAAGACTAAGCATTACACAACCTCCAAAATAATCTTATTTTCGAAAAAAAAAAAAGGGAATAGATTACTTATTTTTTCTTTTCAACACATCTATTATTTTATTTAATTTGTTTGTTTAATTTTACACGACCCCCCTGCAAAAAATTCAATTTTGTAAAAGAAAGTCATTTTTACGAATTTCTTTGTATTGTATGTAATAAGATTTTTCTTTATTACTTACAACTTAACTTAACAACTTAAAAAAAAACTTCTTGTCATATCGACAATTAGGCATCGTACGGGACCTAGACTCAGTAAACTCTTTGCTCACTGAAAGGTGAGAACGAGTAAATAAGCTGATCCAAATTAATCTTTGCGGTTATTTAATATTTTTAATTTTAAATATACAATAATTATACAATAATTGAAATAATTGAAATTTTTGAATCGAAATCGAGGGTTTATAATAATAATGTAATACTGAGTCGATCTTATTCATTTTTCGAATTTTATTATCGAATAAATCATGAATCGATTTGGATTTGGCAAAATGAGTCTATTGGGCAAAGTATTAAAAATTTTATCGAAAACTTACAGCAGCTTGCCAAACAAAGGCTAATAGAAAAAAGAAAAGAGGTATAACAGGCATAACATCTACGATTGGATTGAAAACCGCATAAGCTTCGGGCAATTTGGCAAAGAAAAAACTGTTCGAATAAAGGACAGAATTAAGACAGATACAGATTAAGCTAAAGATATTAAGCATAACAAACATTTCGTTCTTGTGTATTAGATAATTTTATTTTGATTGAATTATTTTTATAAGGGAAAAATGAAAAAGAAAGGAATTCTACTTTCATACATTATCTTAATTGAATTCTATGTAATGATCAATGAATTTTTTACATTACATTATATATATAATTTATATGTCTTAAATCCTAGCAACAAAAATATGCTACATATGTATTTCATATGTATTTATTATGTATTACATATTACATATTATGTAATGTACTTTTTTGGGTATTTTTTTTTTTGGGGGGGGTTGACCAATAACTAATAAGACTAGTAGTCTTTACTAGTGCCAAATGCCAAAGGATAAAAAAAAGGATAAAAATGGGGCGTGGCCAAGCGGTAAGGCAGCGGGTTTTGGTCCCGTTACTCGGAGGTTCGAATCCTTCCGTCCCAGATCCTATCTATCAGAAACAGAAGATAGGATCACACTGTATCCCACATAAAACAAAAAAATCTTTAAGAGAACAAAAAGTTGTTCTGAATTCTTAGAATGTATTTTTTTTTTTCATTTTTAATTAATAATTAAATAATTAAAATTATTTTTTGGTTTATCATTCACATTCAGAATATGCTCGTACTATGTTATATTAATTTTTAAGTTAGTTACCCATTTAACTAAATTGAATATAACATATTCATCAAATGTGAATTATCACATAATGCATTCTTAATTGCAGCGTGAAACAAAGACATCCCTCTTCCCTTCCACACAACGCCTAAAGTAAAAAATCGGTATCCCAATTTTTCTATGTGGAGATGATACTAAAGAATAGCGAGTTTTTGTTACTAATTTCATCAGTTTCATCATCAGTCTTAGAAAACCTCTAAAGTTGTGGTATGGTAACAAAATAGGAGAATTGTCGGAATTCCATTTCTTTCTATCTTAGATTTCTCGATTTATCAAATAAAAATTATTGGAAATATATGTTTGTAAATCTATGTAATGTAAAGTAAGGATTGGGGGAAATTAGTATATTTCATATACTTGTACTTGAACTTTTTTTTTTTATGAAATTGATGGAAAAATTGTCGAACCTGAAGTAAAACAAAATAAAAAAAAAATCCATATACCATATAACCATAAAAAATCCATATGATCATATCATATAAAATAAACAAGGTAAAGTCCTATACTCATATATATACTCAATACTCATAATACTCATATCATATATATATAATATAATTATATAATTGTAAATAATTGTAATATGTTTAATAATATTTTTTTTATGAACTCTTGGTTGGTACTTGAAAAAGTATGATAAATCAATAGTTTCTATAAATTTATGACCTTTTGTTTTGGGGTCGTTGGACGAGTTTATTTGATTAATAATGGATTTTGCTCCAGTTTTTTAAACTAAACATATTCAATTAAAATTAATAAATTTTAGTTTTATAGTTTTTTTGTTTGTTATTATTTGTTTGTTATTTTGTTATTATTTGTTTGTTATTGTTATATTATATAAATATGTATCCTTCATGATTGACCATCCTGAACAATCTGTTGGAGATGTAAATGAGTCTTTAGCAAACGTTTTTTTTTATAAATATGTTTTATTCATTATGATAGAATATCGAGGTAAATAAATTGGATCATCCTTACTGAACTTTATCCTTATCCCAGATTCGCAAAAAGTGTATAGAATACTTTTCTATCCATAGGTAGAAACTATCCATAGGTAGAAAGTATGGACTATTATATACTGCTTGTTGAGCCAATGACTATTCATGATTACACATATTAAATGAAATATATTTAACCTTAAATATTAAATATATTTCATCATGGTTTGAAATTCAATTGAATTTCATTTTTTTTTTTTTAGAGGAATGTTATGGTAAAACTTCGTTTGAAACGATGTGGTAGAAAGCAACGTGCGACTTGAAGGACATGATCGGCTGTGGATTTTTACATCCACCATTTTCCATAAAAATGAGGATGCTCTTGTCTCGACATAATTTGTTCTGTTCCATTAGGAATCTAATTTGTCTTAGATTGATAGTACGTGATGGAGCTCGAGTAAAAAAGATTTATTTATTTATCAAGGGGAAGAATCTAGGGTTAGTGCTAATAAATCAATAAGTTAGACCAACTTTGTAAATATATCCTCAATATCAATATAAAAAAAAATCGAAAGGTTTAAACTTGAAAAAAGTTAAAAAAAAAAAAAAGTTTTTTTTTTCGATAAAAAGAAAGGTGTATCCTAGGAAATCAATTCTTCGTATTCCATTTATATTTATATAGATTATATAGAAGAAAATAACAAAAAACAAAAGGTATGTTGCTGCCCTTTTGAAAAGGAGTAAGGATCACCGAAGTAATGTCTAAATCCAATGATTTTATAAAGGAAAGATAAAGGATTCCGGAACAAGGAAACACTATTTTCAATTGTCTCAAGAAAGGGATCAGAATAATTGACTCGGGATGAGACAAACAAAAGAGGTTAGAGACGGCTCAATAAATGTTTAAGGATTCCCCTGGGACTATGTCAGAATTACCCAACTTGAGTTATGAGTACGAATGAAATTTTTTTTTTCTCGAGTTCGAGCCGTATGAGGATAAAACCTCTTATACGTTTCTGGGGGAGATTGTTTATGTGCATCTATCCCAATGAGCCATCTATCGAATCGTTGCAATTGATGTTCGATCCCGACGAGAAGGGAGAGATCTTCGAAAAGTGGGTTTTTATGATCCGATAAATAATCAAACTTATTCAAACGTTCCTGCTATTCTATATTTCCTTGAAAAAGGTGCTCAACCAACAGGAACTGTTTCTGACATTTTTAGGAAAGCAGATTTATTTAAATTTAAAGAAAAAATTTCGAGTTAAAATTAAAAGTTAATTAAAAGAAAAAAGACCAAAATAAAGAAAAAAAGGGGGGGAGGAATAAATATATAGTGTAATTATTTACCTACAATTTATTATCTATAATTTGTCCTTTTCCTGTTATAGGAATCCAGCAACAAACAAGGAATTAATCTTGTTTATCCTTTATTGATTGAATAAACCTGTCTGTCTTTATCTCTTCCTATAAAAATTTCTGATTTATTTATATTTTTTTTTTGTTTGTGCCAATTCAACAAAAATATTTATTTGATTTACTTCAGTTTTTTATTCGTTTTATCACCATTCTAGTCATATTTATATTGACAATGTTATATTGAACAAATATAATTGATCGTAGATAAAGAAATCTCTTTATCCTGACCCTATCCTATATTGTATATTGTATTATTGGATTTGGTGGATTTGGTTTTCAATTCACTTCAGTCAAATGACGGGTTTGTATTGCCGGGTTTACTGTCATATAAGATGTTTTTTTTTCTTAACTTGGGTTAAATAAAAAAATGTATATGTATAAATAAACGATTGGTCCGTCGGAATTTTGGCATTTCTATTAGGAATTTGGTGTTTTTTATTATGATCTATACATTTTTTTTTCTAATTGATCAATAAATCAACAAGAAAGATTTGTTCTTAATTCAATGTTTTGATGGGGTCGCGCAGTCTAATTCAATTGGTTTTTTATTTGGATCGTATCTACATATCCAACTTTTGTTTTGAAGGGTTGGGTTGCTAACTCAACGGTAGAGTACTCGGCTTTTAAGTGCGACTATGATCTTTTACACATTTTGATGAAGCAATAAATTCGTCCAGACTTTTGGTAGAGTCTATAAGACCACGACTGATCCTCAAAGGTAATGAATGGAAAAAGCAGCATGTCGTAATACGTAATATAATAAAATAATAATAAAATAATAGATTTATTATTTTATTTTCATTGAAAAAATTTCAAATTAAAATGAAAGTGAAATTAAGAATTTCTCCTTACTCAATTCTTACAATTTTTTTGGTAGGGAAGTGGACAAAACAAATTCAAATTTATAGTTTGGTCTAGTGAATAAATGGATAGAGCTTCATGGCTCCAATTCCAATTCTGATAAACCAAAAAGCAACGAGCTTATGTTCTTAATTTGAATTAAATGATTACCCGATCTAGTTAGACGTTAAAAATGGATTAGTGCCTGGTACGGGAAAGGATGGGGTCTCCCGTGAGGAGACCATTGATTCTTTTTTTTTTTTTATGAATCCTAAATATTGATTATTATGGGTTAGAGACGAATGTGTAAAAGAAACAGTATACTGATAAAGATAATTAATTCCAAAATCAAAAGAGCAATCAGGTTGCAAAAATAAAGGGTCATTATCCTCTTGTAATTATAATTATAACGAAGATAAACCATTTTTGATAGAAAAAGGGGAGTAAAAAAACCTATTGATTGGATTCCCTCTTTACCTTTACAGGTTTTTTATTATTATTGTATATATACATAATCTTCTTTATTATACTTTATTATACATAATACTCTGTTTTGACCATATTGCACTATGTATCAGTTATTTTATAACTCAAGAAGTTCCTTCTACCTCTGCTTCACGTGGAAATATAAATGGAAGAATTACAAGGATATTTAGAAGAAGATAGATCTCGGCAACAACAGTTTCTATATCCACTTCTCTTTCAAGAATATATTTACGTATTTGCTTATGATCATGGGTTAAATAGTTCAATTTTTTATGAACCCCAAAACTCCTTGGGTTATGACAATAAATTTAGTTCAGTACTTGTGAAACGTTTAATTATTCGAATGTATCAAAAAAATTATTTGATTTATTCGGTTAATGATATTTACCAAAAGATATTTGTTGGGCATAACAATTATTTTCATTTTTTTTCTCAGATTCTATCTGAAGGTTTTGCAGTCATTGTAGAAATTCCATTTTCGCTGCAGTTAATATCTTCTCTTGAAGAAAAAGAAATACCAAAATCTCACAATTTACAATCTAGTCATTCAATATTTCCTTTTTTAGAGGATAAATTGTTGCATTTAAATTATCTGTCCGATATATTAATACCCTATCCCGTCCATATGGAAATCTTGGTCCAAATGCTTCAATCCTGGATCCAGGATATTCTCTCTTTACATTTATTGCAGTTCCTTCTCCACGAATATTATAATTGGAATAGTCTCATTATTCCGAAAAAATCTATTTACGTATTTTCAAAAGAAAATAAAAGACTATTTTGGTTCTTATATAATTTATATATATATGAATACGAATTTATATTAGTGTTTCCTTGTAAACAATCCTCTTTTTTACGATTAATATCTTCTGGAGTCCTTCTTGAGCGAATACATTTTTATGTAAAAATAGAACATCTTGGAGTGTGCCGAATTTTTTGTCAGAAGACTCTATGGATTTTCAAGG